AATTAATAAATTTATTAATTTATATAAAATATATTTAAATTTATACCCCATAAATTTAATTTGTATAAAAATTATTTTCAAAAAACTACGAATAAATTTCTATACAAATTAAGGTAAATTATGTAAATCCTATACAAATTATACCTTAAATTTTATAAAATCTCATATTACAAAATTTTTAGTATTTTATATAAGTTATATATTAATTAATAAGAGAGATAGGATTTACATAATTTACCTTAATTTGTATAGAAATTTATTAATAATTTTATAAATGTGAGATTTTATAAAATTTAAGGTATAATTTGTATAGGATTTACATAATTTATCTTAATTTGTATAGAAATTTATTAATAATTTTATAAATGTGAGATTTTATAAAATTTAAGGTATAATTTGTATAGGATTTACATAATTATCTTAATTTGTATAGAAATTTATTAATAATTTTATAAATGTGAGATTTTATAAAATTTAAGGTATAATTTGTATAGAATTTACATAATTTACCTTAACTTGTATAGAAATTTATTAATTTTATAATATGTTGTGGGGTATTTATAAAATTTAAGGTATAATTTGTATAGGATTTACATAATTTACCTTAATTTGTATAGAAATTTATTAATAATTTCATAAATGTGAGATTTTATAAAATTTAAGGTATAAATTGTATAGGATTTACATAATTTACCTTAATTTGTATAGAAATTTATTAATAAATTTATAAATGTGGGGTATTTATAAAATTTAAGGTATAAATTGTATAGGATTTACATAATTTATCTTAATTTATATAGAAATTTATTAATAATTTTATAAATGTGAGATTTTATAAAATTTAAGGTATAATTTGTATAGGATTTACATAATTTACCTTAATTTGTATAGAAATTTATTAATAAATTTATAAATGTGGGGTATTTATAAAATTTAAGGTATAATTTGTATAGGATTTACATAATTATCTTAATTTCTATAGAAATTTATTAATAATTTTATAATATGTTGTGGGATATTTATAAAATTTAAGGTATAAATTGTATAGGATTTACATAATTTATCTTAATTTGTATAGAAATTTATTAATTTTATAATATGTTGTGGGGTATTTATAAAATTTAAGGTATAATTTGTATAGGATTTACATAATTTACCTTAACTTGTATAGAAATTTATTAATAATTTTATAAATGTGAGATTTTATAAAATTTAAGGTATAATTTGTATAGGATTTACATAATTTACCTTAATTTGTATAGAAATTTATTAATAAATTTATAAATGTGGGGTATTTATAAAATTTAAGGTATAAATTGTATAGGATTTACATAATTTACCTTAATTTATATAGAAATTTATTAATAATTTTATAAATGTGAGATTTTATAAAATTTAAGGTATAATTTGTATAGGATTTACATAATTTATCTTAATTTGTATAGAAATTTATTAATAATTTTATAAATGTGGGGTATTTATAAAATTTAAGGTATAATTTGTATAGAATTTACATAATTATCTTAATTTCTATAGAAATTTATTAATAATTTTATAAATGTGAGATATTTATAAAATTTAAGGTATAAATTGTATAGGATTTACATAATTTACCTTAATTTATATAGAAATTTATTAATAATTTTATAAATGTGAGATTTTATAAAATTTAAGGTATAATTTGTATAGGATTTACATAATTTACCTTAATTTGTATAGAAATTTATTAATAATTTCATAAATGTGGGGTATTTATAAAATTTAAGGTATAATTTGTATAGGATTTACATAATTTATCTTAATTTATATAGAAATTTATTAATAATTTTATAAATGTGAGATTTTATAAAATTTAAGGTATAATTTGTATAGGATTTACATAATTTATCTTAATTTGTATAGAAATTTATTAATAAATTTATAAATGTGAGATATTTATAAAATTTAAGGTATAATTTGTATAGGACTTACATAATTTACCTTAATTTGTATAGGATTTATAAATTTTATAATATGTGAGATATTTATGAAATTTAAGGTATAATTTGTATAGGATTTACATAATTTACCTTAATTTGTATAGGATTTATAAATTTTATAATATGTGAGATATTTATGAAATTTAAGGTATAATTTGTATAGGATTTACATAATTTACCTTAATTTGTATAGAAATTTATTAATAAATTTATAAATGTGGGGTATTTATAAAATTTAAGGTATAATTTGTATAGGATTTACATAATTTACCTTAATTTGTATAGAAATTTATTAATAAATTTATAAATGTGGGGTATTTATAAAATTTAAGGTATAATTTGTATAGGATTTACATAATTATCTTAATTTCTATACAAATTAATTTATAATTTTATAATATGTTGTGGGGTATTTATAAAATTTAAGGTATAAATTGTATAGGATTTACATAATTTATCTTAATTTATATAGAAATTTATTAATAATTTTATAAATGTGAGATTTTATAAAATTTAAGGTATAATTTGTATAGGATTTACATAATTTACCTTAATTTGTATAGAAATTTATTAATAATTTTATAAATGTGAGATATTTATGAAATTTAAGGTATAATTTGTATAGGATTTACATAATTTACCTTAATTTGTATAGAAATTTATTAATAAATTTATAAATGTGAGATTTTATAAAATTTAAGGTATAATTTGTATAGGATTTACATAATTTACCTTAATTTGTATAGAAATTTATTAATAATTTTATAATATGTGGGATATTTATAAAATTTAAGGTATAATTTGTATAGGATTTACATAATTTACCTTAATTTCTATACAAATTTATTAATAATTTTATAATATGTTGTGGGGTATTTATAAAATTTAAGGTATAAATTGTATAGGATTTACATAATTTATCTTAATTTATATAGAAATTAAATATTTATTTAAAAGATTTAATAATAATATGGGATGTTTATTATATTTAAATTATATATTAAATTAAAATAATTTAAAATTAAATTAAGTAGAAAAAAATTTTAGTTTAAAGAAAAATAATTTTTTTACAAAAAATAGATTAATTTATTTAAAATTTTTTAAATTTAATTTTTGTTTAAGGATTAATTTTTATATTATTGTATATATAAATATAAAAGATTTAAATAATTTTAATAAATAAATTAATATATAAATTTATACTATTAATGAAAATTATATATAGAAAATATATTAAAAATTTAATAAATTAGTGCCAGCATTAGCGGTTATACTAATAATTTAAATTAATTTTTAAAAATTTGTTATTTAAATTAATTTATGTTTTTTATAAATAATTTTATTTAGTGAAATATATTTAAAATTATAATAAAAAATTAATTTTATTGAAATAATAAATTTTATATAAAATTAGGATTAGATACCCTATTATAAAAATGTAAAATAAAAAATTTAAGTATTAAATGTAAATCATTAAATATAATAAATTTGGCGGTATTTAATTTAAGTTAGAGGAATATGTAAATATAAATTGATAATCCACGATAAGATAAACTTTATATAAATTTTTAGGTATTGTTGTTTAAATAGATTTTTTAGAGGAAATTTTAGTAATATATTTAAAAATAATAATTCAAATCAATGTTTAGAATTATAAAGAATTTATGTATTACAATTATATATGATATTGGATTATATATTTTAATATATATATAAAATTGGATTTAAAAGTAAAATTTTTAAATTTAAAAATTTGAAATATATTTTTAAATATGTACAAATTGCCCGTCACTCTGTAAAAGGATAAGTCGTAACAAAGTAAATGTACTGGAAAGTGTATTTAGATTTATAAAATTTGTTTTAAATTGTAAAATTTTTTGAAATTTAATAATATAAATAATTATTAAATTTTGTAAAATTTTTTTGTTTTAATTAAATGTATATAAATAAAAATAATGTTTAAGTAATTAATTTGAATAAATTTATAAAATTATGTAAAAAGTAAAGTAATTGAAATAATATTATATATTTAATAGTCAATATAAAAATTTTACCTTTTGTATCAGGGAATATTAAATAATTATTAAAAATTTTATAATTTTAGAAATATTAAGAGTAATTTATATATAAAATTTATTGTTTTATAAATATTTTGAATATATAAATAGTAATGAGATGTTATTCGATTAATATTATATCTAATTATTAATTAAATTAAATTATTTAAGTTTAATATAAATTATATTAAAAAATTAATTTTTTAATAATTTATTATTAAGTTATTTTTTTTGGGTTTATCTAAGAAAAAGAATTAAAAATAAAGTTTTATTATTAATTTAATAAAATTAGAAGTATTTATTTATAATTAGTATTTAATAATAAATTTATAATTTATATAATAATTTGTTTTAAATATTTTAATAAATTAATTAATTATAATAATTAATTATAAATTATTAGAAATAATGATAATATTAGTAAAAATTATTTATATAAAATATATTTATATTGATAAAAATATAATTAATGAATTCAGCAAAAATTTTTATTCAACTGTTTAATAAAAACATTGTTAATTGATTTAAATTTTTAATATATTCTGCCCACTGAAATTTGAATGGCTGCAGTATTTTGACTGTGCAAAGGTAGCATAATAAATTGTTCTTTAATTAAGTTCTAGTATGAAAGGGATAATGAAATAAGAGCTTTATTAATTATAATTTTTGAAATTAATTATTAAGTTAAAAGGCTTAAATATATTTTTTAGACGAAAAGACCCTAGAGAATTTAAATATAATTATTAATATGTTTAAAAATTTATAAATTATTAATAAAATTATATTTTAGTTGGGGAGATTATTAAATTTAATAAACTTTATGTTATAAAACATTAATTAATGATTATAAGATAAATTTATAAAAAGAAAAATTACCTTAGGGATAACAGCGTAATAATTTTGGAGAGTTCATATTGAAAAAATTGATTGCGACCTCGATGTTGAATTAAGATAAATTTATTTTGAAAGGAAAATAAAATTTAGTCTGTTCGACTAATAGTATCTTACATGATTTGAGTTAAGATCGGTGTAAGCCAGATCGGTTTTTATCTTAAAATAAATTTTATAAATTTTTGTACGAAAGGACTAAATTTATTAAATAATTTATAAAAAATTTGAATTAATTAAAATTGAGTTATTTTGGCAGATTAGTGTAATAAATTTAGAATTTATATAAATGTATATGATATTTTACATAAATAATATATTAAATTTTAGTTTAATATATTAAATAATTATTTATATAAATATATTTATTAATTTTTATATATTAATTATTTTAATTTTTATTAGAGTTGCTTATTTTACTATTTTGGAACGAAAAATTTTAGGGTATATTCAAGAACGTAAAGGGCCAAATAAAGTTGGGATTTTAGGTATTTTTCAACCATTTAGAGATGCTATTAAATTATTTTTAAAAGAATATTTTTATATTAGTAAAAGAAATTTTATTTATTTTTATTTTTCTCCTATTATAGCTATATTTATATTATTTTTAATATGGATTTTTTATCCTATGGGTATAAAAATATTTTTTAATATAGAATATAGAATATTAATTTTGTTATGTTTAATAAGGTTAAATTCATATGTAATTATAATATCTGGGTGAAGATCAAAATCTAATTATCCTATATTAGGTGTATTACGGGGGGTAGCTCAAGTTCTTTCATATGAAGTAAGATTAATTTTTATATTTTTTAGAATTTCTTTATTGATTGAAAGATTTAATATATATATATTTTTTAAATTTCAGTATAATTTTAAATTTTTTTATATATTATATTTTATAATATTAATATTTATTTTGAGATTTTTAGCTGAATTAAATCGGATTCCTTTTGATTTTATTGAAGGAGAAAGAGAATTAGTTTCTGGGTTTAATACGGAATATTATGGAATTGGATTTGCTATATTATTTTTAAGAGAGTATATATCAATTATTTTTTTTTGTTTTTTATTTATTGAAATATTTTTTGGGTTTATAAGAAAGATTATATTTATTTTTTTGATAATAATGGTTATATTATTAATTATTATTATTCGGGGGGCTTTTCCTCGGTATCGATATGATAAATTAATAGATATAAGATGAAATATTTTATTACCTTTTAGAATATTAATTTATTTAATTATTAATATTTATAAATTTTATATATTTATATAAAGTATAAAGTTAATAGAAAATGTATTTTCTAATGATATAATTTCAAATTATATTGCTTTTGTGAGCTAATTAACTATGAAAAAATATTTTTATTTCATTCTATATTTAAAATATTTATAAAAATAAAATAAGAAAAGTATATAATTGTAAAAAATTGACTAATTTGAATAAAAGGGTATTCAATTATACATCCTCCTGTTCATGTTAATATAAAAAATGATGTGCAAAAAGTTCAAAATGTTAATTGATTAATTAAATTAAATTTTGAGGAATTTAATAAATTTTTAGAATTAAAAGGTAAAATAAATAAAATTAAAATTGAAGAGAATAATGCTAAAACTCCGCCTAATTTATTAGGAATTGATCGTAAAATTGCATAGGCAAAAAGAAAATATCATTCAGGTTTAATATGTGGTGGTGTAACTATTGGTGAAGCTAAAATAAAATTATCAGGATCGTTTAATAAAAATGGATATTGTAAAGATATAATACTTAAAATTATTATAATAATTATTATTCCTAAAATATCTTTTAATGTAAAATAAATATGAAAAGGAATTATATATAATTTTCTATTTATCCCTAAAGGATTTGACGATCCTGTTGAATGTAAAAATATTAAATGGATTATAACAATAAGTATAATAATAAAAGGAAGAATAAAATGGAAAGAAAAAAATCGATTTAAAGTAGCATTATTAATTGAAAATCCTCCTCATAATCATAATACAATATTATTACCAATATAAGGAATAGCTGATAAAAGATTTGTAATAACTGTTGCTCCTCAAAAGGATATTTGTCCTCATGGTAAAACATATCCTAGAAATGCGGTTGCTATAGATAAAAATAAAATTAATATACCTGAAAATCATGTATAAATTAAATTAAATGAATGATAATAAATATTTCGACCAATATGTATATAAATTAATAGAAAAAATATAGAGGCTCCATTTATATGAATATAATGAATTAATCAGCCATATTTTACATCTATATTAATATGATTAATTCTTTGAAATGCTAAATTAATATTAGGACAATAATGAATTGAAAGGAATAATCCTGAAATAATTTGAATTATTAATATTAATCCAAGAAGAGATCCTATATTTCATCAATAAGAAATATTTATTGGTGAAGGGAAAATAATTAATGAATTATTTAAAATAGATAGTAAATTATTTTTTTTTATTAGTGATTTATTCATTATAAGTTAGTTTTTTTATAGTGAGAAATTCGTAAGGAAAATTTTGTTATTGAACAAATTTTTGTTATAAAAAATAACATTATTAATAGATAGATTAATAATGATAAAGAAATAAATTTATAATGTGAATAAAATATTGAAATTCTATATAAATATCTAAAATTTATTAAAGAAAATAAGGATTTTATTGAGTTAGAAGATGGGTTAATAATATATAGATTTAAAATAAATAATATTATTATAAATAAATATATAATAAATATATTTTTATTTTTATTTGTTGTATATGTGGATGAATTAATAGATGTTCTAATAAAATAAGAGAATATAATTAATAGACCTCTAATTATTGTTAAAAAAATAATAATTGAATAAATTTTTAATTGGAAAATATTTATTTTTAAAATAATTATTAATGTAAATATAAATAATATGCATCCTATAATTATTAAATTATTATTATTAATTAAAAATAAAATAATTATTATTATACAAATTAAAATGATATTATGAATTATATTAATCATTAATTCAAGAAATAGTTTATTAAAAATATTAATCTTGGAGATTAATGATATAAATATTTTATTTTTTTGTAGTTATAAATATTAATTATTTTTAATTTACAAAATTAATGTTTTTATTAAACTATATAACTAATTATAGAAATTTATTTAATTATTATGATATTTATTATTTGTGTAGGAATATATGTTTATAAGTGAAATTATTTTTTATTAAATTTAATAATTATAGAATTTATTGTTTTAATTATAATTTTATTAATAAGAATAATTTTACAAAAAATAAGATTAGAGATTTATATTATTTATTTTTTAGTATTTTCAGTTTCTGAAAGGATTTTAGGGTTAACAATAATTATTTATATAATTCGATATAGTGGGAATAATATAAATATATTTATTAATTTATTATATTAGAATATGATTGAAGTATTTTTGAGAAGATTATTTATGGTATTTTTATTAAATAAAATTAAGATTATCTATAATTTAATATTTATTTATTTTTTTATTATAATAATTAAATTTAATAATTTTGAATTTATATATATTAATTTAGGATTAGGGGGGGATTTATTATCAATATTTATGATTATATTAAGATATTGAATTATTAGATTAATTATAATAATATTAATTAGAAATTTAAATTTTATTCTTTTTTTTTTATTATTAATAATTATAGTAATAAGGTTTATAACTATGAATTTTTTATTATTTTATATTTTTTTTGAATTAAGATTAATTCCTATATTGATAATTATTATAATAAATAGGAGATCTATTAAACGATTTAAGGCAGGTATATATTTATTATTATATACAATATTTTTTTCTTTACCTTTATTAGTAGAAATTATTTATTTAAATACAGAATTTATATTATTAGATATAAATTATTTAATATATTTAATAATTATTATAGATAATATTGATTTTTTATTTTTAATTATAGCTTTTATAGTTAAAGTTCCTATTTATTTAATTCATTATTGATTATTAAAAGCACATGTAGAGGCCCCTGTTTATGGGTCAATAATATTAGCTGGAATTTTATTAAAATTAGGAGGGTATGGAATTTTACGTATATTAGATTTTTTTCCTTTAAGATTTAAGAATTATAGGGTATATATTATTCCTTTTTTATTATTTGGGGCTTTAAAGCTTAGTTGAATTACTATATTTCAGGAAGATATAAAAATTATTATTGCTTATTCTTCAGTTGTTCATATAAGTATGATAGTATGTAGGATATTTACTATAAGTGATGTAGGGGTATTTAGATCAGTAATAATAATAATTTCACATGGGTTATGTTCGTCAGGTTTATTTTTTATAGTAAATTTATTGTATGAACAGACATTTTCTCGTATAAAATTTATTAATAAAGGATTAATTAATTATTCAAATATTTTTTCATTATGATGATTTTTATTTTGTTCAAGAAATATAGCAGTTCCAATTTCCTTAAATTTAGTTAGAGAAATTTTATTATTTAGGTCATTAATTAATTGAGGAATAATAATATTTAGATTAATTTTAATAATAATTATTTTATTTAGAAGATGATATTCATTATTATTATTTTTAAGAATTTATGGAATAAGAATAAATATAAATAAGATTAATATAAATATTAGAATGAAAAATAATCTTATTTTAATTTTACATTGAGTTCCTTTAAATTTAATAACTTTAGGATTGAGGTTGTTAATATAAGTTTTAAAAATTATTATTAATAATGATTTGTTAAATCATAAATTTATTTATTTAATTAAAATTATTATAGTTTATTTTTATGTGTATATATTTGAATTTTTAAGAATTTTATCCTTTACTTTAAGGATAAATTTATTTATTATAAAGGAAAGAATTTTTTTAGAATATAATTTAATTGAAATTAATAGTATTAATTATAAGGCGGTGTATTTAATTGATTGAAGAAGGATACTTTTTTTTAGTGTTATTTTAATGATTTCTGGGATAGTAATTATATATTCTAATAAATATATAAATAGAGATAAAAAGATAAATTATTTTATTTTTATAATTGTTTTATTTGTTAGATCAATAGTTTTATTAATTTTTAGGGCAAATATATTTAGAATAATTTTAGGATGAGATGGGTTAGGAATAATTTCATTTATTTTAATTATTTATTATCAAAGTAATATGTCATTAAATTATGGGTTTGTTACTGTAATAATTAATCGGTTAGGGGATAGATTTTTAATAATTTGTATAGGATGTATATTAGTTAATGGTTTATTAATCTTTAAATTATATTATAAGGAAACAATTTTATTATTTATAATTATTGGTGCTATTACAAAAAGAGCTCAATTTCCTTTTTCTTCTTGGTTACCTAAGGCTATAGCTGCCCCTACTCCAGTATCATCTTTAGTTCATTCATCTACATTAGTTACTGCTGGAATTTATTTAATTATACGATTTGATTTAATTAATTTATCAATATTTTATAGAGTTGTATTTTTAGTAGTTTCTGTTTTTACTATATTAATTTCTAGAATTGTGGCTAGATTTGAAAGAGATTTAAAAAAGATTATTGCTTTTTCCACTTTAAGACAATTAGGATTTATTATAAGAACTTTATTAGTAGGAATAAAAGACCTAGCTTTTTTTCATTTATTAATTCATGCTTATTTTAAATCAATAATATTTATAAGAGGTGGAGAAATTATTCATTTATTAAATTTAAATCAAAATTTAATATTTATAGGAAAATTATGAAAGCACATACCTTTTACTAGTATAATTTTTTTAGGATCAACAATATCATTAGGAGGGTTTCCTTTTATATCTGGGTTTTTTTCAAAGGATTTAATTTTAGAAAAATTTATTATATATAAATTTAGTTATTTTTTATTTTTTATAATTTTCTTATCATGTATATTTACTGTAATTTATAGAGTTCGTTTAATTTTAAGGATTTTTTATTTAAATAATAAGAATAGATTTTTTCATAATTTAAAAGAAGATTTAGATATGAATTTGTCAATATTAATAAATTTTATAATGTCAGTAGTTGGTGGGAAATATTTTTTTTTTATATTATTTTTTACAGATATTATTATTTTAGGAAAGATTGAGAAATTATTAATATTAATTTTAATTTTAATTAGAGTTTGTTTAGGAGTAATTTTATATTTTAATTTTAAATATTTAAAATTATTAAAGGTAAAGTATATATTTAATAGTTTATTTTATTTAGATTGAATTTTAAGGATATTTTCTAAGTTAATAAAATTAGTATATTTTGAAACTAATTTAGAAAAAATAGTATTTTTTTTATTTAATACTTTTTATTATTTTTCTTTTTATTTATATAAGTTTATTTATAAGATTAGAAAATTTAATTTATTTTTTTTTCTAATAGTATTGTATTTTTTTATATTTATTATTTTATTAAAGTTATATTTTTATTTAAATAGCTTATATTGAAGAGCATAATATTGAAGATATTAAGGAAATTTATAAATTTTTAAATATATTTTAATATATAAGTTATAAATAAATAAAGGTTATTTACCTTTGAATATTAGATTAGAAATCTAATCTTATTAATTATTATTAACTAGATTATTATAAATCATTATAATTATTAACAATAATTTTCCTCTATTTTGGATTTAGTTAAAAATTTGTAATTAATTATATTTGTATATTAATATTTATAAATATATAATATTTTTTTTATAATGAAAATATAATGTTTTTTATAAACTATACAAATTATACCTTAAATTTCTATATTTAATAAGGATAGATTTATTTATCAAGTATTAAGTCGAAATTAATATGTAGTAATTTACTTCTTATTATAAGATTTATATAATATATATAATAATTAATTGCAATTTAATTGTTTTAGATAAACTAAAATCCTAGTTAGATTCATTTTAGAGAAGAGTCATATATTTCTCATAATAATCCAAAAAATAAAATTATGATAATAAAAGTAATCATTAAAATTATTATTAATGGTGATAAATTTATTATTATAAAAAATTTAAATTTAGAGGATAAAATTAAAGGAATAATAAATGATAATTCTAAATCAAAAATTATAAAGATTAATATAATTAAATAAAATTTAATTGATAAAGGTAAGGTTTGTATAGATTTAGGATCAAACCCACATTCATAAGAAGATGCTTTTTCTCGATTAAAAAAAGTTTTAAAAAAAAAAGTTTTATTAATTATAAAAATAAGTATTCTGATTATAATATTAATAATAAAAATTATAATGAATATATTAATAAAATTTATATATTGTAATATAAATTTTATTTATATTAAATATTTAAATTATTTGATTGGAAATCAATTGTATTGAAAATTATACTATATAAATTAGTATGGTCATCAATAAATACAAATATATAAAAATAATCATACTACATCAACAAAATGTCAGTATCAAATTGATGCTTCAAATCCAAAATGATGAAATTGTCTAAAATGTAAAAATAATATTCGATATAATGAATTTAATAAAAATAATGTTCCTAAAATTACATGAAATCCGTGGAACCCAGTTGCTATAAAAAAAATTGATCCATAAATTGAATCAGATAAAGAAAATGAAGCATTCAGGTATTCAATTAATTGTATTAAAGAAAAATATATTCCTAAAAAAATTGTAATTATTAGTCTAATTAATCTATCAATATATTTATTTATTAAAATACTTGAATGAGATCATGTAATTGTGATACCTGATGAAATTAAAATGATTGAATTTAATAAAGGGATATTATATGGATTAAATATATTAATTCTTTTAGGAGGTCTTAATCTACCAATTTCAATTCTAGGAGATAAATATATATGAAAATATGTTCAAAAAAAAGATACAAAAAATATTACTTCTGATAAAATAAATAAAATTATTCCTATTTTTATTAATTTATAAACATTTTTTGTATGAAATCCTATAAAAGTTCTTTCTCGGATTACATCACGTCATCATAAGAATATAATTAATAGGATTAATAAAATATTAATTAAGAATTTTGTAAATTTTATGTTGTTTAGGAATCTTAATAGATTTAAAGGTAAAAATAATAAAGAGAAAGAAATAATAATAGGTCATGGACTAACAGAAACAATGTGAAAGGGGTGATTATTCATTATATTAATTAATTTCTTTAGAATATATTAATAATAGAATTGAGAAAACATATGATTGAATTAAAGAAACGCAAATTTCAAGAATTATTAATATTAATTCAGGGATAATTATAATTGATATAAGTAAAATTGGTAAATTAATAAATGATTGACCAATTAATCTTAATAAAATATGACCTGCAATTATATTGGCTGTTAATCGAATTGATAAGGTAATAGGTCGAATAATATTTCTTAATGTTTCAATACAAATTATAAAAGGAATTAATAAATAAGGGGTATTTATAGGTAAGGTATGAGTGAATATATGATTAGTAAATTTTATTCATCCATAAATTATTATTCTAAATCATAAAGGGATTGATATTGATAAATTAATTATTATATGTCTAGTAGGATTAAAAATATAAGGGAATAGACTTAGGAAATTTATTAATAAAATTATTAATATTAATCTAATAAATATTAATAAATTTAATTTATTTGAATCTAATAAAGATTTAAATTCATTTAAAATTATTTTAATATATAGGTAAATGAAATTAAAAAAAATTGATGAAATAAATCAAAAATTATTAGGCAATAAAATTAAAAATAAAATAATTGATAATCAATTTCAATTAAAAATAAATTTTGTTGATGGGTCAAAAATTGAAAATAGATTTCTTATCATTTATATATTTTAAATAATTTGTTAAAATAAATTTTATTTAAATTTTTGTTAATTATAGGGGTGTATATAAAATATATTTTAAGAATTATGATTATTAATATTAATGTGATAAAAATTAATGTAAAATTTCAATATATAGGTCTTATTTGAGGGATTTAAAAGTATTAAAAAGATAATTATTATTTAATGACATTAAATTGTTATATTAATATTAACTAACTTTTAATTAGAAGTAAATTTTATTACTATAAATGAACTTAAGAGGTTAATACTTTATTTAAGTTATCTAATTTAATATGAAGAAATTCAATTTAAGTATTTTTTTATAGAGGTAGCTTCTAAAACAATAGGTATAAATCTATGATTTGTTCCACAAATTTCTGAACATTGTCCAAAATAAAGTCCTGGACGATTTAAGATTAATAAAATTTGATTAATACGACCTGGGACTGCATCAATTTTAACACCAAGAGAAGGGACAGTTCATGAATGGATTACATCTGTAGAGGTAGTTAGTATACGAATTGGGATGTTATAAGGTAAAATAACTCGATTATCTACATCTAATAAACGGAAAGAGTTTATTTTTATATCATTGATTATATAAGAGTCAAATTCAATTGATTTAAAATCATTATATTCATATGATCAATATCATTGATGCCCTACTGATTTAATAGTGATTAAGGGATTAATTATTTCATCAGATAAATATAAAATTTTTAATGAAGGAATAATAATGAATATAATAATAATAATTGGGACTGAAGTTCAAATAATTTCTAAAAAATGTCCATGGGTAATACAACATCTATGAGATCCACCTATGTTAGTAATTATTACAAAAATATAAAAAATGAAAAATATAATTATAATAATAAATAATATAGATGAATCATGGAAAAAAATTAATAAATCTATAATAGGGGAATTAGAATCTTGAGGACTAATTATTATTCAAGAGCAGATTTTTAATAAAAATAATAAATATTTTTTTTATAGGGTTTAAATCTATTGCACTAATCTGCCATATTAAATTTTTAATTTAATAATTTAATAAAGGAGTTTCTATAAAAGAATGATTTTTTGGGGGGAGAGAAAAATTTCATTCTAAAAAGGAATTTCTGTTTATTTTAAAGATTAAAATACGATTTGAAATTAAAGATTCTAAAATAATATAATTTATTAATAATAATCTTATAAAAGATATAATTGATCCAATAGATGAAATTGAATTTCATATTATATATGAATCTGGATAATCTGAATATCGGCGAGGTATTCCTCTTAATCCTAAAAAATGATGTGGGAAAAAAGTTAAATTTACTCCAATAAATATTGAAAAAAATTGAATTTTTAATAATAAAGAATTTATATAAAATCCAAAAAATAAAGGGTATCAATGAATAAATGCTCCAATAATAGCAAAAACAGCTCCTATTGATAAGACATAATGGAAGTGACCAACAACATAATAAGTATCGTGTAGTATAATATCTAAGGATGAATTTGAAAGAATAATTCCTGTTAAACCTCCTATAGTAAATAGAAAAATAAATCCTATAATTCAAAGTATTGAAGGGGATGTGTATAATGGAGCTCCAAATAATGTAGCTAATCATCTAAAAATTTTAATTCCTGTAGGAATAGCAATAATTATAGTTGCTGAAGTAAAATAAGCTCGTGTATCTACATCTAATCCAATTGTAAATATATGATGAGCTCAAACAATAAATCCTAAAATACCAATAGTTATTATTGCATAAATTATACCAATTGATCCAAAAGTTTCTTTTTTTCCTCTTTCGGAGATAATTATATGAGAAATTAATCCAAATCCAGGAAGAATTAAAATATAAACTTCAGGGTGACCAAAAAATCAAAATAAATGTTGGAATAAAATTGGATCTCCTCCTCCTGATGGGTCAAAGAAAGAAGTATTAAAATTTCGGTCAGTTAATAATATTGTAATTGCTCCGGCAAGTACAGGTAATGAGAGTAAAAGAAGGATTGTAGTAATTAATACAGATCATCTAAAAAGAGGAATTTTGTCTATTCTTATCCTATTATTTTTTATATTAATAATTGTTGAAATAAAATTAATAGATCCTAAAATGGAAGAAATTCCAGCAATATGAAGAGAAAAAATAGATAAATCAGTTGAAAAATCAGAATGACCATTAATTGAAGATAAGGGAGGATATAATGTTCATCCTGTTCCTGTACCATTAAAAAATATTCTACCAAATAATAATAATATAATTGAGGGGGGTAGTAATCAAAATCTTATATTGTTTATTCGGGGATATGCTATATCTGGAGCTCCAATTATTATAGGAATTAATCAATTTCCAAATCCACCAATTATAAAAGGTATTACTATAAAAAAAATTATAATTAAAGCATGAGCTGTAATGATAGAATTAAAAATTTGATCATTTTTTAGTAGTATACCAGGAGTTCCTAATTCTAAACGAATTAAAAGACTATAGGAAGATCCTAGTATTCCGGATCAAAATCCAAAAATGAAGTATAATATACCAATATCTTTATGATTAGTTGAGAATAATCATTTTTTCATTAAAGTATTATGTCTGATTAAAGTAATAAATTGTAAATTTATTTAAGAATTAAATATTCTAATACTAATTTAGTAATCTTATAATTTAAATAAAAATATTAAATTGCAAATTTAAAAATAAATTAATTTTAAGATTTTATATTTAATTAGTTTAAAATAAAATATTGATTTGTGGGATCAAAGTTATATGAAATATATGTTAAATATATAAAAGAGATTATTCTAATTTTAGGTTATGAGCCTAATAGTTTTCTTAACTTATTTATATAAATAAAAATTATAAAATTTATTTATATATTAGTGAAGTTTCATATAAAATTTTGAATTTTATGATAATAAATAAATATTTATTATATATAATAAAATTTATTTATCATAAAATATTTTTAACTTTGAAGGTCAATAGTTTTATTAACTTAAAATTTTAAGTTCAAATAATTATAGAAGAAGGGAAAATAATTATTGATAAAATAAATATTATATAAATATTAAATTTTAAATTAAATTTTAAATAAGAATATTTATTATATTTAAATTTAATTTGATTAGTAAATAATAAATAAAAAATTATTCGTAGATAATTAAATATAGAAAAAAATGAGGAAAAAATTATAAATATAGAACATAAAAATTCTTTATTTAAATTTAACTCATTTAATGTGATAAATTTAATAAAAAACCCTGGAAAAGGGGGAAATCCTATAAGTGAAAGAATAATCATTGATAGAATAATTATTTCTGATATTGAAAAATTTATTTTATTGAAATCAATTAAAAAATTTAAATTAAATTTATTTAAAAAAATAAATATTAAAAAATTAATTATAAAATAAATAATGATATAAATAATTCATCTAATAGAATTATTAAAAATTAAGAATATTATTCAAGATGAATTAATTATTGAGGATAAGTTTATAATTTTTTTTATATTTAATTCATTAAATATAATTAATCTACTAGTTAAAGCTGTTAATATTGCTGAGAATAAAAAATAAATTTTTATTAAGTTTAAGTTTAATAAAAATATTATAGGGATAAGTTTTTGAATTGAAGTTATTAAGAAGATATTTATTCATGAAGTAAATTTAATAGAAAAAATTTGTCAAGCTATAAAAGGAAATATGGCTAATTTTATTAAAAATGAAAATATTATAATATAAAATGGAATAATTATAAATTGTGATAGGGGTGTATAAATTAAAAATAAGATAGAAAAAATTATTAATATTGATGAAATTGATTGAACTAAATAATAAGTAAAAGGAGAAATTCATAAAGTTTTAGAGTCTATTATTAATGAACAAATAAAAATTAATGTTGATATTTCTATAAATATTCATATAAAGAAATAGTCATTTAATTGAATTATTAAGTAAGGAAAGATTATTAATAATTGAATTGATAAATTTAAATTAAATATTGATTTATAAATTAATAATTAATATAAAATATGAAGATATTAATTATTAATATATAATTTATTCTATCAAAATAATCCTTTTTCAGGCACATCATA